TTAAGAAGGATTGCATTTATGCATTTATTAAACACACAGATAGCTATATCACTTCTCTTTTATTGCCGATTCTCTTCGGGACAGCCCGAGTCGTGCTCTATAATTTCTATTCAATGCAAAATTGAAGTGAAGTAGGATAATTTTATGATAATTCCCTATCAACAACATATCTAAAAAATATATATTTTGGTAACAATTTATGTTCTGGGGTTTACATATACTCATATGTTTTGTTATAATTGAAATGGGGAAAGATTTTTTGATTGAAAAAATCAATACTGATTAGTTCTGTCTCAATTTTTATTTTCTTATGTCATTAGGAAAACACAATTTTGAGATTCAAATCCATGAATCATTCATGAATTCGAAGTAAGCAGCCAATAGTTAATGGTTCAAATTTATCTGCTAAAAATACACATTTGATTTCTCAATAGAAAAAAGCGAGAGACTGTTTTTAGCATAGTATATTTTCAGATACTATACAATCAACAAAAAGATTTCTTTTAGGAAAAGGATTAAGGAAAACAGGAGTTAAAATGCAAGTACAATAAAAATTTAGTAATCCAGGAAAATTTTCATCTATTTTGTATCATTTTGGCGGCATGGCCGAGTGGTAAGGCGGGGGACTGCAAATCCTTTTTCCCCAGTTCAAATCCGGGTGTCGCCTGATCAACATTAACAAAAACCCGAAATCTTTTCTTTTCTTCTGTTCTACTGATATAACTCGCGGAATTTTTCTCCGGTAGAAGTATAGGAAACAGGCCGTTGGTCCTTTGTTTATGTAGTCTGAAGGTTTTCTAAAAGAAGAGATTGTGAACCCCCGCCCGTATATAGAATTCTTCTAATCTACTGTGGTAGAGGGACTATCAAGACTTTTCGATTCCCTTCTACTATCCTTAATTATTAAGGAAGTGTCTAATGATTAGATTTTTAATCAGATTGTAGCCCCTGGTAGGAAATTCAATTAAAAATTTTGGAAAGGGGCATAAGTTGCTTTATATACTACAGACTCGTGAGAATTTCTGGGTATTCGGGCAATATTAGATTGGATGAATAATTTACTTTTATAGAAAGGGGGCAAAAAGAAATAATCCCTTTTCTCCAACCCCAAGCCCCGGCTTTCACAACAACAGTCGGGTGGAGGTACGGGTTTGTAGATCAAATGAGGAAATAAAAGCCTATAATAGATAGTAATAGATAGTGATTTATCTTTTTTATAGACTTTCTTCCCTTCTGTTTTGACTAGAAGGTCAACAAAAAAATAAAGATAAAGGATAGGCCTAAATTTATTTATTTTATTCCTACATGTTTCCATTCCCTCGGGATGTTACTACATGTTTTACTTGTGTTTAATCTTTCCCGATTCAAAATCATAATCAATTTAAATTTATTGGATTGGTTTCTCAATAGTGTTTGGTCATAATCCCTTTTTGACTCGGCGCCATTAATTCCACTATTATTAGTGAGGAATAATGGAATAATTCTTTCGTATTTATAGAGATAGGGAACATAATTCACATGGATATAGTAAGTCTCGCTTGGGCTGCTTTAATGGTAGTCTTTACATTTTCCCTTTCACTCGTAGTGTGGGGGAGAAGTGGGCTCTAGAAGTACTACTACAGGAAGGAACCAAACCGTATCGATTGTTTTATATCTCGTTTTGCAACGTATTTTGGACTATTTAAAGGAAAAATCTCTGAATTTCGAATCCCATCGGACACCGGACTCCAATGGAGTAATCTATGATATGAATCATACTCTTTCAATCCATGGGGTTGGACTCCTACTATCTTTATAGATGCATAAATCTCTGAATTTCGAATCCCATCGGACACCGGACTCCAATGGAGTAATCTATGATATGAATCATACTCTTTCAATCCATGGGGTTGGACTCCTACTATCTTTATAGATGCATAAAGAAGAAGGCCGGACGGACTTTTTTTGATTTCTTTACTGTTCAAAGAGGAAGTCGTTTTTTAAGTGTATACGCACTTTTCGATGAGAAATGATATAGAAGATAGTGGTTGTCTAACGAGAGACTATGCAATAATAAGATCTTGCCTCGGGCGGGTCGCATATTGGGCGGTTTGGTTTCTAATTTGAGAAAGGCAATTTGTGCTTTATCGACTTATTTCATATCTTCATATCACGGTTCGGGCGTTAAAAATAAGTTAAGTAAGGTTTCCTCTTACTTATTAGTAAAAGGAATTATAATTACTAAGATAAGAAGTATTTCAGATTGATCAGATCAAATAAATGTAGCAAATTGGGTGTTATGTCAATTCCATACAATATATATAATATATGTAATATATATACAAATATATGAAGAGAATGTTGTAGATTGATCTACATAAACTTAAACCCTTAGCTTTATTTTAGATTACAACTGACTAAGAGATGGATAGTATGGTAGAAAGAAATAGATGAATCTTTCTACCATACTATCCATCTCTTAGAATACTGCCAATTCTAATTCTCATTCGCTCAGTTTATT